CACGTATATATGTCTCTCTTCTGCTCGTTTTTCCCATGCAATTTGGAATACTTGAACGGTCGATTCTTTTTTTCGTCTGAGCTTCCATCTTTACGAATCAAAGCGCAATAATTTCTAATTATTTAAAATATAAAAAAAAATATATATATATATGATATGAAATAAAATATAGAAGTGTAATAAAAAGACTTTCAAATATCATTTGAAAGCAAAAACGAAAATAATTTAATCTAAAAATAGATCGAATCGAATATTTTTTAATATTAAATGCTATACTATAGAATTGTACTATATAATTGTGATGTGAGAAAAAAACTAAAATTATATATTGATAGATTAATCGTTATATTCTATGGTCTATGATAAGTATGAGTATTGAATATTTCCTTTCAATTCTATATTCTATTTTTTCGATAGTCATATTCATTATGACTAGCTAATAGGAATCGCCAAGAATGCAAATATATTAATTAATAGCTAACAATAGTTTATTGAATCCCTATGCAGGTAGAATTTATCTTATGTGAGCCTGCTTAGCTCAGAGGTTAGAGCATCGCATTTGTAATGCGATGGTCATCGGTTCGATTCCGATAGCCGGCTTTTCTCTATTTATTTTCTTCGAGTTTTTACATGATTGAGAATGCCCTTTTGAAATACGAAATCAAATAATATTGAAAAATATATTTTTTATCTTATAGGAACTTACAACTATGCCATGAAAAGAATCCCTTTTATCTATATAGAATCTTTATATAGAATATATATAGAATATATATATATATATAGAATAGAAAGGTCTGGATATTAATTCATCTAATTATTCTTTAGAGTACAAGTACACTACTTCCGTAAACTTCGCTTCATTTATCATTTAGTTCAGTTTTAGTTTAGGTTTATTCTGTAAAATGAAATTTCATCAATAAGAATTCAATATAAATAAGAATAAGGAGTCTTTATGTCGCGTTACCGGGGACCTCGTTTCAAAAAAATACGCCGCCTGGGAGCTTTACCGGGACTAACTAATAAAAGGCCTAGAGCCGGAAGTGATCTTAGAAACCAATCACGTTCCGGTAAAAAATCTCAATATCGTATTCGTCTAGAAGAAAAACAAAAGTTGCGTTTTCATTATGGTCTTACAGAACGACAATTACTTAAATACGTTCGTATCGCCGGCAAAGCCAAGGGGTCAACAGGTCTGGTTTTACTCCAATTACTTGAAATGCGCTTGGATAACATCCTTTTTCGATTGGGTATGGCTCCGACTATTCCTGGAGCCCGTCAATTGGTTAACCATAGACATATTTTAGTCAATGATCGTATAGTAGATATACCAAGTTATCGCTGCAAACCCCGAGATATTATTACGGCGAGGGATGAACAAAACTCTAGAGCTCTGATTCAAAATTCTTTCGATTCATCCTCTCAGGACGAAATGCCAAAACATTTGACTCTTCAACCATTCCAATATAAAGGATTAGTCAATCAAATAATAGATAGTAAATGGGTCGGTTTGAAAATAAATGAATTGCTAGTCGTAGAATATTATTCGCGCCAGACCTAAACCTAACGAAAAGAAAATAAAAAATCACAAGGGTTCGGACAATTTTGATCCCTTTCGTCGAAGTAAATTAACCTAAGGTTAAGATAAATAAGAGTTTGATCCGGATTTTTCTCCGATTTAGGTATCATAGAACGGGAGGGAGGTTTTCATTCCTTGTCTACTCTTTTCCTTTCAGTATTTTCCGTGACACAGTAATTAGGAATAAAATATATATCAAAGAAAGGTCTAACTGTTTTGTGTTGGAATATAATTTTATATAGTGCTATTTTACTCTTTTGGTTAGTAAGATCAGTGAATTAGATGAAGGTACGGAAAGAGAGGGATTCGAACCCTCGGTAAACAAAAGCCTACATAGCAGTTCCAATGCTACGCCTTCAACCACTCGGCCATCTCTCCTACATAATGATTATGACCCAAAAACCGAGTGAATAGCGAGCCGGTACTAGTAGATTATTGGATAGGAACGACCGATTAATTCTAATTATAACTATAAAAAATAGAGAAATTTTCATCAAAGTCAAAGAAAGATCTTTCTTTTGAGGTTAGGCGGATAAATATAAAATATGAAAACTGTTAGAAACATTCTATTCATGTTTGCAAAACCAGCCTTCGCCTCTTTTTCTGTTATTTTATACCGGTACCGAAGGCAATCACTAAATTATAACGAATCAGCTGATTGATGGGTCTATTTTTGCACTTAGGTTAATGGATCTCTTTAGATCACGATTCTATTTAGACTATAATTCCATATCTTATATCTTAAGAATTCTCAAATTCCTTTCCAGTCCAGTATTCAAAAAAATTATATATATATATAGTTGATTGTATAGTGTATACCTCCTATGCATACAAAATAAAACGGGCGGGTTTTTTCATCATAGAATGGTTATTCGATCTTTTTTTCTTCTTTGGATGAGAATTCAATAAAAAAATTTTTCG